TGGGTCTAATTCCACGACGGAGAGTCGGCGTGGCGTAAAGTTAAGATTGGGGGGAGTAGAGCAAAATTCCCTTCTGGGGTATTCCGAAGGTGTAACCTAGGCAACGAAAAAGGGGCCCGATACTTCAACTAGAGGAGCGACCAGTTGGTTCACCAAACCCCGACCCAGCGTCACACGTTCTCCAGGTCGGAAGGGGTCCAGTGCCCTTATACCGACTCCTCCCGGAATTGCGTTATTGGAGCCGAGCCAGGAATGGCCGTTAGTGGACACCCACCACTTTTCACCGGTTAGAGAGGCCCTCTTTAATACATTAAGAAAAGATGTTCACAGGGGCCAGAAAGACTAGGTCATAGGAACTTAGACCACCTACGCGCTGGTAAACGAAAACCACCTCGACCGGATCTACCGAACGAATCAGGCCGCCCCTTGCCTTGAAAGAATTCACACGCGGCCACCAGCTTTCCCAAAATAAGGGGGGATCTGCTGCTTACTGCTCACGGAAACATCCGACCTATACTATAGTAAAGTCGTCCGCGTATCTTTCTGATCTCCTTTCCTTCTATTCATCTGATTTTTGGCTTTGACCACCTTTCTTTTTCAATGGTTGATGGTGTTGGCTAAAAAAGGGGGAGAGAGGAGAGCCTTGGGGTACGCTCACTTCTGCATTTTTGTTTAGGTTCTCTCCGTTTCGTGCGTGAATGGCGGTTCTCAGACGAGGGAATCGTTCCTCTCTAAATAAGTTATATAAATATAAGGCTAGAATGCTTCTATCGATAGAGCTTTCACGTCTGCGCATAGAATCGTTTTTTTGCCTTTCCATTCCGTTCTTACCATATCATGGGCAGTTGGGTCGGAATCCGTGTGATGGTTCGAGAGTGGTTTCAAATATTCTTCGCATCCCTTCGAGGACAATTTTGTCCCGCGGGACTGAGTTAGTGGTCGAGTCGTTTTTGGTAATTGACACCCGTCGCATTAGTTTCAATTCATATGTTACCATTCATAGTGAAGTAGCCCTCTTTTTGATGTCTGAGTGTGTTATTCTATCTATCAAAGTCCTTCTTTGTCTATAGCTCGGGTCAGTCCCCCATGGTCTGCTTTGATTTTCTCGAACAGTGAACTTACAATAATACAACGCCGCATCAGGGACTCTCGTGCGAGCCATGCAACGTTCCCAGGCAGGAACTGCTCCTTTCCTTGAGCTCCCTCTTTAGTTCCTCCCAGGCGTTGATCTCGCAACGGCCCTCCAGCACGTCCTCATATCGCGTCCGCCACCACAGCTTCGCATCCCCAGAGAGATACATTGTTGCCATTGTGACTTGGTCGTCAAAAGGGGGGCACGAACAGCCTTTAAGTACTGTTCCATGTCCCAGAGGATGAGAAACTTCCTTGGCATTTCGGATCCCGTTGAATGGCTGTGGTTCCGGGACTCAAATGCGTCTGGAGTCGCCAGGTGAGACATTCGGTTCACGAACCGGAGACCTATCTCCACAGCAAGCTCCTCAATTTGACCTGGTCCGTCACGCTTTGGACATCGCCACCGGGATCGTTGAGGCCCCATGAAGGCGGCTCTCCTTCACTGGGAAGACGCGGTACTCATTAGCGAGCGTCTGGTGACCAACGATTCCTGATTATCCTGCCTTTCTGCCATAGTCTACACTTGTCCGCCCAAATGGTCGACCTTGCCATCAAGTTGGGTCACTCGATCCTTGAGTCTTTCCTTAGCAACAGCCACCGCAGACAGCGCTCCACTGCTATCGTCAAGCTTGGACATGGTGCAACAAGAAGAGAATTAGCAGAAATCGAAAGGGCATTTACCCAAAACTCCGCTCTGATACCCTTTACGACATAGGCACGCGCACGGGTAGAGAGTCTGCCTGAGTCGTGCGGCCCCAGGTGACGCCTATTGTAGTGTAGCACCTGGGTTCAGCCTTCTCCTTGCCGAGTTTCGCTTCTGATCTCTCTCTGAGTCTCTAGTTCGTTACCTTCTACTACCGATCTTCTTCTCCTGCTGCTCGCTTCGCTTGTTTCGTTGAGCTCGCTTTCTTTCGTTAGCTTCCTTTCTTTAAAGAAAAAAAAAAAGCAGACAGGAACCCATTGAAGCTTACCCATTGGTGGAAAGGGTGGGTACACACCAACATCATCAAAGTCACGGCCTCGGGAACCCCCTGGAAACAGCCGGACGGAAACAACAATAGTTCTTACTCTCTGCTTTCGGCGTCGGCGCCCTGAACCGACTCGCCATCCTTCACCTTGACCTCTCTCTCCACACCTGCATCCTCTCCCCCAACTACAACATCAGCACGTTCCTCTACACCAACGATCTCTACTGCAACAGTAGTCTCTGCCCCAGCAGCGTCAACGATCATTTTGTCATCTTTCATCACAACATCTTCCTCAGCCTTTTTTACCCTCAGCTGGTGCACCTGTTGTCTCGGCAACGACCTCCTCGCCATCTTGCGCATCCTCGCCTTGTGCCGTTTCCGAAGCCACATCTAGACCGCAGTCTTGGACAGCCCTCGCATATCCATCTTCAAAGGCCTTCTTTACCTTGATGTTGAGCTGCCCCTGGAAATACTCCTTCAGCTCCGCCTTCTCCGACTTAGCTGTCTGCCTCTCCGTCTCAAGCTGAATAGCAGCTGCAGCGGCCTCACGCCGAGCTTCGGCCGCCACCTTCTCAGCATCCAGGGCCCTTTTCTCCGCTTCCCGGATTTTCTTCTCGGCTTCTATGGAAAAAAAACTCAGCAGACTTTACTCGATTTTGCATATCTTGCCAGCCCATCTTGGCAAGATGCGGGTTCTGGTCGGCAGCAGACAGCTCCATCTTCAGACTAGCAATCTCCCGATCACAGGCCCTTCTTTCATTAGTAAGCTCTTTTATTTTTGCTTGGGCGCTCCTCAGAACAAGGTTCATCTCATAAGAAGTACATAAAAGCTGCAAAACAATCAAACAATCAGTTGAAGTCAACCCCAAATAACAAAACAGAACCTTCCAGCGTGATCCGACCCACCGTGGTCAAAGCTTGACAGTGCTCTCCATACAACTCTTGTACGGGCTCAACATAAGCAACCTTCTGGATATCTAGAGGAAGCCGAGCACCCTCCACCACGGCCATTGCCACATCGGAAGAGCATGGAGTCACGGAACCTAAAAGTAAAAGAATCACTAGGAGTCAGCGGGATTCCTTGAGCGAGCTCAAACAGAGGCAACCAGGACGTATTTCAAAGTCCCCTATCACGTAAAGCCGGAATTAGAACTAATGAGGTGTGATGTCTTCAATCGGGCCGGGCCCAACCCACCTCGGCCAGCCCCAAACCTTTCCTCCGACCTCCCTCCAGCGACGCGGGGATCACTTTTCTTCTCCGTCTCCTTCCTGACTGATGAAACAACAACAACATCTACGATGCCTGTGCAACAGACTGGACCTTCTCCACAGCTCCAGCTTCATGCTGCTTTCCCACCTCGGCTTCAACTCCGCCGACCTGCTACTGCTGTTGCCGAGGAGGTCTCTGACTCCTGGAACGAGTGACCGGTCTCCCCGCACTCTCACGCGGAATCACCACGGCTGAAGAATCATTCGACTTCGCGGAACCACTACCCTTGATTTTCAAGCCCTTCCTAAGTCTCTGAAACTTAGCTGGAGGCTCCAACTCAACAACGTCCTTCAGCTCGTACTCCTCCACATTAAGAGGCATGGTTGCAGTAGTGATAGCAACGGGAAGTGCAGCAGTCTCCTTCAGCAATCGGCACAGCAACGGGGGTCTGACCGACCTGTCCTGCAACAGCTGGCTGTGCAACTGTTATGGTACCAAACTTAGAAGGCCGCCCCAGCAGAAACTCCCAATGGCGCTCGGCGTCCTTTAACGAGAACAGAGCATGTAGATTAGCCTTGATCTGTGGCGTCTCAGCAGGAGAACCCTGTAGGCCGTCACCGTACAAGGAAGAAAACAAGAGAATCAGATCAGGCAAACATCACTACACCAACTCACAACAGAGAAAATCTACCTTCAGAACAAAACCGGCGGGGAACTCTAGTACCCTCTCTCTGATCCAACGGAACATCGCCGTAATCGAACTCCCCTGACACGCGGATAGCCTGGTCATCCCAGCCCTTGTCCGAATCCGGAATCCCGTAGACAAGATGTCTCTCATAGTTCCTACGAGTAAGGTAATCAAACCCCTCCTTATCAGGGCATTGTTTCATCCTTTGGGTATAATGGACTTCCTCTAGACCGACCTGAACGGTTATGCCCATCCCTAAGGGCAGCAACTCCACAAAGAATCTTATAAAAATTTCCGTTCACCTGCCCGGGTGCACGTTTATAGAAGTCAAGCATCTTCCTAACAAAAGGATGGAAAGGCAACCTGAGACCCGACCTAAACTGACCAAAGGCATTACTGATTTGACCTTGTCCTACCGGCTCACCTAGAAAAAGCCCCCACTCTACATGGATACAGGGCGGAATCCCGTACATTTAAATAAAATAATCTATGCCCTCCCTAGGTTCAGAAGACTCTGCTTCCACGGCCGCCATGGCCTCTTCATCCAGAGCAGGGATCCAAACTTGGGCTCCCTGCTCATGCCCAAAACACCTCCTCCAGACACTGCACCATCTCCTACAACCCCAGAACCTTGGCCAGGATCAGTATCCATGGCCGCAACACCACTATCAGGGTGGGTTTCTTCCCTAGGGTTATCTGAACTACTGAACACCACCATTGTCACAACTAAACCCTAGATGACTTTCACCGAAGTAGAAAAGAAAGAGTTAGGGGACTTGCCTTTTAATAAGAGATCCTAGAACCAAATTAGCAAGTGATGCAAAGTCGGAGGAGCAAGTCCTCTATTTATAGGCAACCACAACCTCCCAGCCCAGCACGTCTCTCTGGAGAGACGTGACTGCTCTCTTTCAAAGGAGCATGCCAAAATTGCTCAGGAAAACGTGCGCAGCAAAAAAGCCGCCAAAACCGCTTATCGAGGCCCTTTGAAAAGACAGGCGACGGTTCACTTCTCGGCACCTCGGCTTCTCGACCAAACCCGAGCTCCCGAGAGGGGGCGATGTAGGTGCCATATATCTCGCAAACATCTCGACCGTACACGTGTCCTCGAGATACACTCAAATCACGGCAAGTCCGACCTGCCGACCTCCCAAGCTCCCGAGCTCAGTCACTCCGACCCAGACTGGCAGACACGTGGAAGAATGGGAGAACGGATCTCCCTAATCGTGTTTGATTCGAAGACAAGAGAGACCAGTCCAAACTGGGAATCTAGTTCCCTTCCTAATCAGGACTCTACAAACCCGCTGCCACGGCCCACGTGGCATCACCAGCTCAAACAGCAACGGCTTCAATGGAATAAAGCCAATCACGCTAGTGATTAGCGCCAATCCATCTAAACAGAGTCCTAACTCTTTCCAAATGTGTACCTGCATCGATCTAGAAAAGCAAACCAGTATAGGTATGATCATCTGATCCAGTCATTCATTTCTTCCCCTCTACTGAGACTCTTTCTCACTTGAGCGTCATAGTGTCTTTTGCAGGTACACCCCCGGCGCCCTGCTCGAGAAAAAAGGAAAGCTTGAGTTCCAGGAGGTCGGCACAGCCTAAGCTCGGAGGATCGCGAGGACCTGAAAAGGTACCCACATCCTAAGAGTTTTGAGCCAACAGTTACTGACTAGAATCAAAGTATGTATTCAAAGTGAAAGAACAAGAACCTGATAGGTCTAACATGGGCAGCTTTAGAAGAAAAAGGAAAAGAAAGGAAAAAGGAAACAACCTCTGATTTTTTAACCATCCAAGCGTCAAACACGAATACACTGGCACATGAACTCAACACTCTTGGATAAATGTTTGGAGGCTTGGTGAAGAATCTGCGTGCCTATGGAAAAGGGTCAAGTATGGGTGTAGGAACTTTGCTTGGGACAGCGGAGTGGTTCGCTCTACCTACGGGTGCAGTGTTTGGAGAGGCATTCGGAATGGGTACTTAGAGTTCCTGAAAGGGGTCCGCTTCCAAGTGGGTAAAGGTGAATTGGTCCAGTTTTGGGAGGTTTTTGTATGGCTGATCTCCCCTCCACTCTTGTTATTCCTTTCCTTTCAACATAGAAATTGGGGAAACCACCCTCAAAACAGAGTTCCCAACAAGAAAGACCTATCGATACAGAGCTTTATGATTTGGTTGGCGAGGAGTTATCTTGGAACTTCGGCTGAAGGAGAAATCTCAACGATTAGGAATTAGACTCCATAACTAGTTGTTTACTCACTCGCATTAATGGGATCCATTTCTCACCTTCGGATGAAACTAAGTGGTTGTGGGAGAGGGAAGTTAAAGACTCACTCGACCAACCCTTGATCCTAACCCTCGGAAGAGTGACGCTTCCTTCGGAGGTAAGATCGTTTTATTCGGCTTTGGATACAACTGTCAATATTGCATTTCCTGCTTATGTCATTTGCAGTCCCATCCAAAAAGCTTGATTTTAGGAATTCCCCCGTTCGATTCCGTGACTTAGATTTATAGTTCCGTTCCATCAAGCCTTGTTTTTCATTCCGGCTTTACGTGAGAGGGGCCTATTAATCCATGTAGGACCGTGACCATTCACCGCTTTGAGTCATATGTAGTGTAGTTCTAGTATGGGTCAGGTCTAGTGTAGTCATCGTTCCGTGTAGTCAAATCCGTGTAGTCAGGGCTAGACGCGCCTTCCGACTCAAAGCCTCCTCTCCGTCCGGTTCGATTGAACAGGAGGCAGTTGGACAAAGCCAATTGGCTTTCTTCGTCGCCTCATTTCCCTCTATCCCTAGTACTATTCCGATTTCTTTTTTGGACTTCTCTCTTTCTCTCTCGCTTTAATCTCTCCATCCTCTCTTTTTCCTTTTCTTTGTTTTTGCGTTTCATCTTCTTCGTTCTAACTCTTGTAGTCCGGAACCCCATATTATTCTTCACTGATGATCTCATGTAAAGAGATAAGTTTCTCAACTTTCAATGGGGAATAGCTTTGGTCCATAAAGAAAAGTATAGTGTTGCTCTCGTAGAGGTTCCGATGCGAATTCTGTTCCCGCTGGCACTGCCCCTATTAGTCAAGGGCTAATAAGCCTTCCCTCTCGGTTTTAGACTAGATTTATAGCTACTAACTTATCCGCCACTTCGTTGTATAATTCGATTATTTCCAATAGGACCTACCTACCTCTATTTATCCCCGATGGGAAAAGAATCCCTAAAGAACGGTCTCCTTATTCAGTCTTATCTGAGGGGGTCAAGGAAGGGTTGATTTTTCCCACTAACGCTTCTCTTTCTGGGGGAGAGACAGCGAACAGGGTCCCCAAACCCCAATAACGCAGGTACTGACCTCGCATATGGGTTTGAGGAGTGCTTATGATCAGGATCCAGTATAAAGGAGTTGGCTCCATACTCGTGTGTGTTCGTCCGATCCCTTGCTACCGAGTTCCTCGAGAGTCACTGATCCATGCCGGTGATTCGGGGAGAGACCGATCAATCAATAGGAATAGTCGTCCTGGTCTTGTTATGATTTTAAAATCGAATGACTTCTGAAGTCATAGCCATCTGCTTATTCTCCCCTTAATTCAATAGGGCCTTCAGTTGTCTTGAGTGGAGTGGATTAGAACCCCCTATTTATTCGGGCGGATCATGTGCAGGCTGCATGCACAGTTGCATTTGTCTCTCACGGACTTCCTGGAAATGAGCAGGGACATGTTGGGCTGGATTAGTTTTAGGACCTCTGTAGTAACCTGAAAAAAGAGGCAATGCTGAATTGAATAGTGGCGGTTCTGCCACTTCTGTAATCCACTGTCGGAAGAAACTCATCCTCAGTGCAAGGGTCCAGTAAGACCACTCCCTCTTGCGGCTCATAGTCCGTGTCATCTGAAGATGCAGAAGAAGTACTATCTCCGTCATGCTCATCATCTGAACTAAAAGGAATAAGATCTTCTGCTCCCCCTTGGCTAAACTAATAGATAGGGCCCCGCCTATACTAGTAAAGGGCAAGCTTGAATGCCCCTTGTATAGTAGGGTTGCTGGGCCATTACTATACAAGGAGCGCGCCCTGTAGTTTTTCAGCTTCCCGCCACCAACTAAGTTTGCCGTCTCATTCTTACATGGAATTGAGTCTCCATTCTGAATTGCTGATCAGATATAATGAGGAGTTACTTGACCTAACTAACACTTTGCTGGTCGTGTCTTCCCCCACTTTTCGGGTCGTGTGTCCTCCCCCTTAGCATGTGACGACCTCGCCGAGACGGACGGGCTGTTTGAAGACAAAAGAGGAGGTGAAGAAAGAATTCACCAAAGAAGTCCTTTAGTGCTTTTGGTAATAAACCACTGAGTACGCCACAAAGAAAGATCTCTATCATTGCTATTACTCTCTCATAGTCGGCTCAGTCCAGTCGTCTTCTCTGTTACGAACGACTCTCCTTCTGCTTGCCGGCCTTCAGTCAGGCGCGTACTCCATTGGGGAGAGAATCGATAAGAAATAGGTATACATACTATCCCGAACGAAAGAGAAGGCCCTTGAATGAATACCAAGTTAGTTGGAAAGCCTTATTATGTATTTTTAAGGGAAGGAGTAGACGCATCCATCATCTTACTAACTAAAATGTGATGATGTCAGATATTCGCCCTTTTTTTTTTAAGAAGATCAGGCTCGTCCCGTAAAGAGTCGATAGCACTCGTCTACAGCTTTCTTCCTTGTGAGCTGAGCGAGGCATTTTTCCTCTAAGGGCGGTAGGCTACTACGGCTTGAAGTCGTTGAGTCAAGTCTTGCTTGGCGTGGCGCATGCTGCTTTTGTTTTGTTGAAGTGACCTTGCCAATGATCGTAGATCCTACATGTATATCCTACACTAATCAGTCGAACCCGACCCTCAGGCAGGGGGTATCCCGCCCACCAAGCAGCACTCCCATTTAGAATATACCGCGAAGGTCAACCAACTACTCTCATCTCAGGGGCCTTGTTTGCCCAACCCGTTGCGCTTGCCCAGAAACTATGCGCCGATCGGGATCTAACTAAATCAAGCTCCTACGTTTGCTGTCTCCTTACCAAATGGGTGGAAGCGGCATCTTATCGAACACTGACATCGGCTAAAGTGAAGTGGCCAAGTTCATTAAAGAAAAAGAATCTGCAGATATGGATGGACACGAGCTAATTTTTATAAAAAAAAAAGTGAGGTTACTGTATTGGGCCGGCCTGGCTAAGAAAGGTTGGTTGGAAGCGTCATATACTATTTTTTAGCGGTAGAACATAAAGAAAAGAAAGCGTAGGAGTGACCAAGCGAAAGGAGGATTCTTCAGAGCGGGACGGAGATTATAGACTTTTCGCGGGCGTTCACTGCTCACGAAAGATAGGATTGGAGACTATAGCCTGAGACTGGAACGAAGCAGGGCGACGATACCGACCGAACCGACGGGACTACGGGACTAAGGGGCTCTTGGACTGTATAAGGTATACCGTGGACAGAAGCAGTGGACTGTATACCCACAGAGCTGACCGAGCGCAGTGAGGGATATGGATATTGACTCTTTCCTACTACGAGCCGGAGTAAGATTAGACCCAGGATAACAAAGCTGACGTTACTTTTGCTGCCCGCAGGCATACGAGCAATACCTGTGGACACTTCTGCTAGCAACAGGATGTTAGCTCCCTACTAGCAAGCACCGTTCTCGCAACGGTTCTCCACTCGCCTTGTCTTCAGAGTATCCTCTTTTTTTTATCTACCTAGGCCAGAGGACCTATGACGTCTATCCCCTGCTGTTAATCATTTCAGAACTGTGGTTTTTTTGGAGAACAAGAGCATCGGAAAGACCTTTTGCAACAAATTCAACTTGAGCTAGTTTCAGACCCCCTCTTCCTTCCGGCTGGAAGAGCTTGACCGGGCCAAAAAGTGAATCTTCTGAGTTCTTATAAGAAAGAGAGATGAAAGGGGGACAAATTTATTGAATGACAAGGTAAGCGAGAAAGGTTCATGTTCTTTTTTTCTTATGATATCAGTCATTCAGATTACTTTTAAGTAAGAAAAAGAGAGATATTGATTCTGATTCTAGCAAATCAAAAGCTGGATCTCATTTTTGAAATCGAAGTCAAACAGGAGTTTTCCCCTTATCAAGCAGCAGGCCTTCCAGGTTCTCATTCTCATCTCATTAGGTGTTATCGGCAGGTCTGGTTGTTATCAGCCGGAACTCAACCTCCCTTTGCTTACGCGAAACTCTCATTTTTGTAGGTTCAGTATGAAAATCCACTGTTCCTATCCTATCTATCCGGCGCTGATAAGCTTTTCTTTTCTGTGGGTGGTTCTGAAACGACGAATTTAGATAATTAGCATGGGGCTAGGCTGGCTCTATCTTCCGACCCCGGAAAAGCACTCGACTCACCTGACTCAGATCACATGTCTTTACATATTCAAAAATCATGGAACTTCCGCTGCCCCATCCATCTATTGCATAACCCGACCTAAAGGAAGAAATTAAGCCACTCGGAGTCTTGCCATCCTAACCCCCGGCGGGAGAACTGCACGAACTAAACGGGGACCGTTCTACTTGGTCCCCTCTTGGTTGGGAGGGGCCCCTCCTTCCACTCCACCTTATTGAGCCAAGGGACTTTAAAGAGACCAGTCATTTCATCTTATCAAAAAAGAGATTCAGTCACTGTTCAGTACGTAAACCCTAACCAGATTACAAGCAAGCCATCAGCCATATAGACAGACGTTCCGTGAGTGAGAACGACTCAATAAAGAAGAAAGACTAGATTAGATTATCAAACACATTTTTGAATGCGCTTATTTTAGCTATCGGTGCGCTCGTGGCGGAGAGATTGAGAAGTCTCTCGACGTGTGGTTGGACTTGGTTTAAGAGTCCAACTATGCCTCTTCGGTCACCTAACCAGAGCGATGTATCGGAATTTTCGGGTGGTTAAATACGGCTTTCTATTGAAAATGCTCCGCATATGTCTACAAAGAGATTATTGAGGAGTCCCACTGCCTTTCCCTGTCAGTTTGATTTGACTAGGTGTGGATTTCCTTCGTTCCTTTCGGAACAAAGTGCCTTCGTCTCCTTCGTTTCATAGATATCTATGATCCCGGATGATCAAGCTGACGCTTTGGTCTATTGCGAAGTGAATATTAATAAGTAAGAAAACTCACTTCCAATATGAGACAGTTGTCTCTTTACCATCGCCTGTTGAGCTCTTATTGAGCTTTAAGGATAGTTGCATCTCTCTTGCCGAAAGGTAAAATCTCCCTATGCCTTTGAGATACCATTATCTCTAGGTTTGCGTTGGTTACCTCATGTGAATGAGGGAATCGGCTTCTTGGTTGGCCGACCTGACCGACCCTTTTCATAGAATGATTTGGGATAGAAGTGCTTCTTAGTTGGAGAGCGTGAACTTCTCTCTTTCCCTGCTATTGCCCTAAGTGAAGGACCTTATTACCTCAATAATAGTTCCTGCCTTCCCAAGCAATTCTAACTCTAGGCTCTCCTCTAGTTCTCTTAATAGTTATATCGTTCTATCTTCCTCCAGTAAGCTTACAAAGTAAGAATTCTAAGTTCTATCTTTACTATGCTAACTCCTTCCTTCCCTCTCTATGGGTATAGAGTTAAAGGCCTGCCTCTCTTAAGCATTTTCCTTCCTAACTTTAGGTTTTTATTCCTTAGAGGGTTTAGCTGCTCTTTGAATGAAGAATCCCATCAATAAGTACATCTTAGAACCCGGACTCTTCTTCTAATCTTATAGTTCTCTTTATCTCTTCCCTTTTTCCTATATCAAGATTAGCTATTCCTTTCCTACTTTGTCTTCTCTTTCCCCTAGTTAGCGGACGATAGATAACAACGGACGTTAATGCTATAGTTCTATCATCCGCTCTCTAACAACCTAGCCACTTACTGGGATAGGAACTACTAGGATAGGAAGCTACTAGAGGAATTCTTAAACATCCTAAAGCTACATCCTAGAAGCTAGAAAGGAAGGGAATGTAAGAGCTAACTACTATTACTGCTACTAGGAAAGATGGAATAGAATGGGAGACAAGACAATCTTATACATACTATACCTATAGTTATAGCATGGGAAGTCCCAACCACAGGAATGAGGAAACTCGTAGAGTGATGACTCATCGTTGAGTGAGACAGCATCGGTTGCAGATGTTGAGCCACTCGGGAAGAGGTACTTCTACACCTTAAGCAGCCTTTACCTCCTGAAGGGACGACCTATCTAACTATTAGATGAAGGAAACTAGTTATATTACCATTTTCATTGAACCAAAAGGCCTATTAAAAAGAACTAGAATAGGGGAACTCATGAGGAGAGCTAAACGATCGTTGAAATGCTTAATAGAAGCCTTCAGGGAAGATGTAACAGAAGGATAACGTTGATTTAGTACACTTCCTTAGAGAACAGCAAGTTAGTTAAGGAAGTTCATGTAAGTCCTACACCTAAGTATGACCGTCAATAGGGGAAACAAGACTCCTTTGCTTAGAGTTATTCAAGAAGCTAACTAAGGATTGAATGAGGTACCGTTAGGGCACCCTAGTCTCCTCTCAACCTCTGTCAAGAACTAACAGCAGACAGCAGATAACCATATATAGGAAGATAGGTTGTAAGATGCACTTCTTGACTTATAGCCTCTTGACTGCCCTATTTATTACAAGGAATAGAGGAAGGCATCACTCTTATAGCTGTAAGAGGAGTGAGTTACGAGAGTAAGGAACGGAGTGAGACTTCTTGCTCTTAGCTTTCTACCTCAGCTAGTAAGGAACAGTTCTACTTTTAGAAGCCATTCTTAACGACGCTCGGGATCCCCTCATACGGTGAGAGAGGGGGATCCCAGCGCTCCTGGAACATCTTATAGAAGATATGAAAAGAAAGAAAGAAGAGACGAACTCCTAATTCTCTTGCTTTAGCGCGAAAGAAAGGTCAGATCATTGCCCACTCTTTATCCTCATTGGACTCAAGGACATCGATAAGCTAAACCAATTAGGCAGTAGATTCTATCTATCCTACATGCGCCTAGCTACCTGTCTTTAGCATCCGGACGATCTAATTGCTTCTTATTTATCCTATCTTGATATAAACATACAGGAGTGACATCCAACTACAAAGAACAACAGCAACAAAGAAGAGGAGCTAGAATCCAATCTATTCTTATCTGTTCTAATCGATTCTAACCTTCAGAAGAGAAACAGCAAACTAACAGCGGAAAGCAGATAACCATATATAGGAGAATCAGCTGCAGATGCTCTTCCTTACTAGGTATCAGACTCAGGGATGCTTTCAAAAAGAAGAGATTAGATCCTAAGGAGGACTAGAGAGCTTCTCTTAGAAACTTGTTACAGGCCGTAGTAACAACCTAACTTAATGAGGCTATCCAAACTCTCGTCTTAAGCTTTAATAGGCCATCAGGGAAGATGAAAGAGAAGGAGAACCTTGAGAAGGAAGCTAAGTGCCCGATATAGGGTAAGCAAACCCCCTTAAGAGCTAAAAGGAGAGTTAAGGCATTAGGCTTAGACTTAGGCAAGAAGGAAGATAACTCAAGAAGCTTTCACTGGCCTTACTCAACTAACAGCTAGTTAAGGAAGTTAAGCTACCATCCTAACAATAAGATCTATCTCTCTACCCAGCTCTTGGCCTAACAACAGGAACAGCAAGAAATGAGGGATCTCATTTTATATTAGCTAGCCTATCTTGCTCTAACCCTTATGAACGAACTAGGGAATAGAAGAAGCTTAGAATCCTTATTACACTCCAAGCACATTAAGGAAGTAAAGCCACATACTAAAGGGAGAAAGAAGATATTCTCCTACATGCGCCTAGCTACAGGAGCTACTAAGAGCAACAAGAGCTACTAAGGCATTAGGCTTACAGTTAGGAAAGAAGATGAAGCGATCGGCCTTCTATTTGTAAGATAGATAAGTGACCCGACAAGTGTCCATTTCTGATTGGGTTGGAGAGCAAAACTCCTTTCAGCTGGGGGTCGTCTTATTATTATAAAACACGTGCTCTCCTCCATGCCTATTCATCTTCTTGCAGGGATTCCGGTTCCTAAGGGTATTCTTGATCAACTTGAGAAGATTCTAGCCAATTTCTTTTTTAATGATCAGGAAGATTCCCACAGGCGCCACTGGGTTGGATGGAATCCAATTTGTAGGCCCCTGAATGAAGGTGGTCTCGGACTTAGATCCTTTCATGATATGTCCACAGCTTTTCGTATGAAGCTTGCATGGAACATTCTCACCAAAAAGACTATGTGGACTGATTTCTTCAAAAGGAAATACCTTCATGGGTCGTCGGCCTGGTTTGCTAGTACTCACTATGGATGTTCTAAAACTTGGAAAGATATTGTTAATGTTATGAGGAAGGTCTTCTTGGATCGAGGTGGTTGATTGGCAATGGCATGAACACTGACTTTTGGCTTGATGCTTGGTTACTAGATACCCCTCTTATTGAACATGCGATTTCTCCCCCTACCAGTTGGCCCAGGCTTTCTGAAGTTCTTAATGAAGACGGCATTTGGAACATTCATCACATGGTGGAGTGTCTGCCGGACGATATCATTGATAGAATCCTTTCCTCAGGGATTTCTACTACCAATAAAGAAGACAGGATTGTCTGGCAAAGCAATCCCAAAGGATATTTTTCTATTAAGGAAGCATGGGACCTTATCAGAACCCGTTCCCCTCCTAGAAGTTGGACTGATTATGCTTGGCAACAGGCTGTCCCGACAAAGATTGGAGTCTTTTCCTGGAAGCTCATTCTACTTATCTTATATAGTATTGGATTGGCTGCCTGTTGATCATACTATTCAAAATAAGGGGATCCATTTAGTTAGTAAATGCACGTGCTCTTTGCCCTATGTTGTAAAGTTAGGGCCACAATTCGGAAGATATGAATTCTTTATTCGTGGAAAGCTACCTTGCCAGAGGTCTTTGGTCAACCTTCGAAGGCTTGTTCAATATCCAGCGTCTTCATCAGGAAACTATCCTGGCCAAAGTTCTTCGATGGTTCAACTTATCCAGGAAAAGATCCCAAGTTCAATCTATCATCAGAATGATCCCTTCTTTCATCACATGGGAAATCTGGCTTGAACGCAATAGGAGGAGATTCGAGGATAAGATACTCTCACCTCATCAAATCACTTGGAAAATTTTCAACTGGATCAAGGAGTTTGTCAAGGTGAAGATTATGCCGAGCTTTACCCACAGGTTGATTCTGGATATCTTGCGCATTCAACCGCTATCTTGTAGCACCAGGGAAGCCATTTTTACTAAATGGATGCGACCTCTACAAGGAGAGTTCAAACTCAACGTTGATGGGGCAGCAACGGTTTCAAGCCTAGCGCGAAAGCCGTTGCGCTAACGCCCCTATACTGTAAGGCGTTTTCTTGCTGGGGTGGTATTGTCAGGAATTGGGAAGGAAAGTTCATTGCTGCGTTTGCCCACAATGTTGGTTTTTCTACGAATATTATTGCTGAAACCAGGGCTCTTCTGGATGGTCTCAGGCCCCCTTCTTAGTCAATGGACTGCTTGGTATTTCCAATATTCGGATAGAGAGCGATTCGAAGATTATTGTCGATGCCATTCGAACTAACTCTACTTTGCCATGGTCTACATGGTATTGGTGGGACGAGATCCTCATGAGAATGCAAGGTCTGAATGCTTCTATTTCTCACACTTACCGCGAAAGCAACAAGGTAGCTGACGGATTGGCCAATTTGGCTTGTGACTTGCCGACTAACTCCACTTTTCATCAAAGTAGTGATCTCCCCCAGGATATCAAGGTAGCCATCTTTATGGACAGGTTGGATTTATTTAGTATTCGTATGTCACTCTTTTTTTTGGTCTTTTTCTGTTAAGGCTTGATTCTTGGCCCGCTCTCTCTTTCTTAGTATAAGTTCGGTCTTCATGATGATACTATTTGTACCGACGCTTTTTGCTTGGTCAAATGCACTCCACACCGCTGCTACTTGTGCCGGTGGAGAAAGCCGGACCAAAACTGAATCTACTCATCTCCAACCGGTGCACCAGGACCCGTCCCGCCTTTCCTACCTCTCCGCGATGCGGCGGAAGGAGCACCGCATAGATGGAGCCACTGGGACTGGAAGGGACTCGAATCTTTGAACTCCTCGCCTATCTATGAGGTAGTGCCCTACTAGATGGGGTCGAAGGGCTGGACCCTTTCGATCGAACAGAGATTGAACCTGTTGACTCCTATTCATGAATTGGAATCGTGCCAACCGATCAATCCATCGAGTTATTTCTGGGCTAAGGTTGCTCATTCGTAATGCGCCATTCCCACATCCCCCCTTGGAAGAGATGCTTTCAAGCTGCGAAATTTACGGAAGATTTGGATGCCTCGTCCTCTTCCGGCATCATCTCCAATAGTCTCTCCTTCAGCTCATCGCAACGAGCTTCAATTGCGTCGTCTCGAAAGAAATCTGGATGCTATCCTCGATGGACGGAAGGCATTATTACGGACTGACTGACTCTCAAGGGCAGCAAGGGTTGCCTCCTCCCTTCTCCCTATTGATAGCGTCGCCGTGGTTCACCAATTCAGTGGTACGTGGCTTGATTCCTTCTTTTAGCCCAGCTCCTTCCTCCCACTGACACGAGCCCTAGTCCCCTCTCATTGGCCAGTCGGTACTCAACTTCCTCTTCTTCCTTATTATTATTCTCCTCTCTCATCATCTTTTTAGTAGGGCCTGTCCCTTCCTCATCGTATCAGATCGACGACTAGACTAAGAACAAGTACAGCTAGATGCTGGTTCGCTGGCTGGCCTTTTGCTATAGCTGCTATATCACAGTAGGCTCAACCAACGTAGCGCTGTGCTTGATTTGATCTTGCTTGCTAGTGGCTGATGGATGATCTTGTTAGTGGCACTAAAGGTGTTGCCAATTGATATTCCTCCTTTGCAAGATAAAGCAGAAGCGCCCTTGCTTGCATCATAAACACTTTATATTCTTACCGTGCAAACCTCCTGCTGCAAGCATCAGAAAACCTAACTGCTGCAAGCATCAACAATAGGCAAGGAGCAGCGAATATTCAGCGGAGGTTAGACCGGTTCTTACTTAATATCCAATGATTGGGACATTTCGTTTCCTGACACCATACAACGAGCGAGCGTTCGATCGATCTCTGATCACAATCCTATAATGCTCAAAGCGGGCTCCAGTTTCCAAGCGTTGTCTCCCTTCAGATTCGAAATGATGTGGCTGCAGCATCCTAACCTTCCTGATCTCATCAAAAATGGGTGGTCTCAAGAGTTTATAGGCGCTAAGGAAAGCTCTATTTGTCTTGTTTAAGAAGCTTCAATTTCTCAAGTCTAAGCTCATTTCTTGGAACTAAGATAAGATGTCTTTGGGGATATTAGATCGAGAATCTCTCACCTCAAAGACATCCTTTCTGGATTGGAAGCTATGGAGGCCGAAAATTCCCTGGGTCAACACAAGCATAATCTCCACAAGGAAACCTTGCTTGGCCTCCACTTTTATACCTGTAGGAAGTTTTCTGGAAGCAGCGATCCCGCGTCACCTGGTTGACTGCAGAGGATCGCAACACCGCGTTCTTTTCCATCGAACTGCCTCCCGCCACAAATCCAGAAACCGGATCATTGAGCTTGTTGATTCTAGTGGTGTAACCCATTCAAAGCCTTCCGCTTTGAAAAGAGTTGTGATCGATTACTTTCAATCTCTTTTCTCGGCTGAGCCCATCGCTCCTTCGGATCCCATCTCCAGTGTCACCCTCCAAAAGTCCCCTTGACTATAATAGATTGGGGGTGCTTTCTCTCTTGATGAAATCCAAGCGGCTGTCTTTTCTCTTCCTAGAGAGAAAACGCCTGGGCGGATTCCCCATTGCTTTTTTCAAGGACTTTTGGGACATAATGAAGTTGGATCTCTTATGAAGACTTAGGTGTAGATCTGGCCTAAACCCACACACATACATTTGATATAAAAAAGCATTTTTCGATAATAATAAATTCTAAGTATGAATCATTACCTTTTTCTTCCTCGGTAGAAAGTCGTTTTTCCATTCCGGAGACGGATTGGTTGCTACCGCCAGATCCAAGGGAAGTCGAATCCCCTCCTTCGTGTTCGTTATGGGAACGCCGAAAAACTTCATGCACTCTGCACATGTCCTACTCTTGCTCTACCAACCTCTTCTTCTTACGCCGATCCACATCCCAATCCTGCCGCTCATTTTTGAAAATGAGTGTTCGCCATCTGGAGCACCCATCCTTTAAGAATCCTCTCCGGCAACCCCAACCTTTGAATCGGAAAACGTTTTTTATAGCCTATAAATATAAAAAAATAGGGCCGCTCGACCCGGCCCTGGACCCGATCTAGCTTCTCCCCCCTTACTCAACATAGGCTATGCGAGATTCGCACTCGATCGATAGTTCGATCAGGTTACGTAATAGGCGAGATAGGTGATGGAACGCTTTTCTTCCCCTACTGAATTTCTTCTATCAGTTTTCGAGGAAGGATCGGACCCACCAGATATTCTAACATAGGTGAAAATAGAGGTGGGTGTACTCGATCCTTCGAAGGCAGGTGGAGCCGCTATTGGCCAGATCTATAGAGGGAAAGCAATCCATCTAATGGGATGTACCTGATATCAAAGGCTTGCTTTTCGTATCATTGGGAAAATAGACAGCTAGGGCTGGCTGCTCTCGACTGTTAAGGCTATATAATATCTGCTGCTGTTAAGCCAAGGAGAGGCATCGGGCAGATAGATAAAGGTTCAATATCTCTTTCAATCGCCTTTACGGCGGATCCACCCACCACATCACCTCGAGCGGTAGGGACACGATCTCCTTCTCCCACAAAAGGGCTAGCGAGGTAGAAATAAAGGGATGGTCCGGGCGGTAAAGCCATCAATATTTCCGAATCATACCCTAAGCGCCCCCCCTATGTTGTAAGTGTAACGGGAGAGCGTTATGTGCTTTACAAGTGGTCTTTCGGCATCAAATCTCCTCCTGCTCGGGTGCGGATACCACACCTTCGAAAATGGACCGAGTCCACACTCTCCACAATTCGAACATATGGCGTCCGGAGAGATGGTGAGCCCCATCTCCTTGTGCCCATTCAGGCACAACTCTACTTTACATAAGTAGAATAGCAGGATTATTAAGTTAAGAACAAGGTGGAAAGCACTTCTTTTTTAGGCTAAGAAGCCCGATGTGCTAGCGCTTGTGACTCAAGCCTGAAGTGACTGACTAATAAGCCAGGGAAAGTGATAGGAGTCGTGCTCGGCTTTCTTTCTTTCTTTTATTTAGCCAAGGATATTCTTCTGAACCTATCTTAATAAATGAAAACTAAAGCTTGACATCACCTTCTATGAATATAGACGGAACCGAGACCTTAACAACTTCTTAATATGTTGGTTCGGTTGTCCTCTTCGCTAGCCTGAGTATACCACTATTTAGAACCATTTTCAGAGTGAAACCGGTCGGAGACAAGGGATGGATGTCGCTAGGCTAGGTCAACTCTATATGGGGTATAATTATCCCTATAACGATCACTATATACAGATATGTGCTACTACTATCCAGATGCAGCGAAGCTAGGTGGTGCTATTATGGGGGTCTACTTCTGCTCCATCGGAATGCTTTTGGTGTAAGGTCTTTATATTACCGATATGGACCTCACTAACGGGTCTCGTTCTGTACCTAGGTATGGATCTATATCACTAAGGTCAGTATATGAATCTGCTGCGTCTCTTATCTCTGGTGTTGGATCACCTACTAACTACTGCGCTGCGACAAGGACTGGAACTGCCTCCGCGTTTGGACCTGGAACCTAACAGAACTTTTCAAAATGTGGGTTACCGGCTGGGAGGGCTTCTATTCTAAGTGTGTGCCCAAGCCCGTCTTTGATTGCCACGATAATTCAATCTGGCTAGGCTTACTCCTGGCCCGGTCCGCTCATCGCTCATGGATAAGACAGTCGCACAAATTGCGTATACAACTATCGGCAGTACGGCACGGCTTTAAAAAAGCCCTCTCTTCTCTACT